CCGCCAGGGCCCAAATAACTCAACTTTCTCCCATGAACGATTTGTGTCAATGGATTAGTTCGATCCAAAACTTGAGATAATGGGTGTAATCCGAAAAAGGATTCATAAGTAGTTGTTAACGGAGTTGAAGTTACCAAATTCTGAGGGGTAGGTATCAATTTATGCCTAATTGCTCCGCCTATAGTTCCCTTAGCTAGATTTTCTAAACGAGCCAGAGCCAACCCGAGCTGGTCTTGTAAAAGATCCGCTACAGAGCGAATACGTTTATTTTTCAAATGATTCATATCATCAAGTGTACCCATTCCAAATTTCATCCCAATCAAACGATCGGCAGCTGCTAATATATCTCGTGGTAACAAAAATATATTGTTCTGAGGTATAGTAAGATTAAGTCTCCAGTTAATATTTCGGCGACCAATCCTTCCTAATTCACACCTTTGGTGAAAGAATTTTTTTTGTAATTCCTTACATAAGGATTCAGAAAATATTGGATCCCCACCTACACAAGAAAATTGTTGATAAAACTCCAAAATAGCATTTTCTTTTGACCCAATTTTTTTTTTCTCCTTATCGGTCAAGAAAGATAAGAAAATTTCAGGGTAGCAAACATTCTCTAGAATTTCTCTTAGATTCGAACCCATAGCTGATGATAGAACTAGAATAGATATTTTCTGTTTCCTACTCACACGAGCCCATATTCTTGCTTTTTTATCAATCTCTAATTCTAACCTGCCTCCCCAATCTGATATTATGGTGCCGGTATAGACCGAAATCCCGTTATGATCCAATTCTGACTGGTAATAGATACCAGGACTTTGCAATATTTGATTGATTATAATTCTGTATATTCCGTTTACTATAGAAGTTCCAAGGGAATTCATTAAAGGAATGTTTCCAATAAAAATTCTTTGTTCTTGCATATTCCTACTGGTTTTCCAAATTAATCCCGCGGATACATATAATTCAGAAGAATATGTAAGTGATTCATAGACAGCATCTCGTTCTTTTATCATAGGTTCTACCAATTGATATGTTTCCACAAATAATTGAAATTCAATTTCGTGATCTATATCTTCAATTTTTGGAAATTTAGAAAGTTCTTCTATTAAACCCTGATCAATAAACCGATAAAACCCTTCAAATTGTATCTGATTAAATCCGGGTATTGTAGATGTTCCCTCTTTTCCATCCCCGAGCATCTTTTTTGAATTTCCCATTTATCCGTTTATTGAAAAAATCCCATCCCATCTCTCATTCTTCACCGAATCATATCCATAGAATTCGATCTAGCAATAATGGAATTTCTATTCTGTTTACTGAATCACATGAAATTTTATCCAACTCCAAGATATATGGAATGTATGAAATACGTATGAACGGCGACTAGATTCAATTGGAATTTTTTATAAGAAAGAGATCCAAATGGAACAGAATTGAGAAATACCACTGGAACTTATGGAGTTTTGTAAAGACTAGAAAAAAAAAAAGGAATTTCATTTTCACCTATGATATTACATATTCCAATTCGATTCCATACCATAAAAAAATGTATTCATGATTGGATCTGTTCGAGCAGATAAACATATAATAAATAGAAAACTTTTTTTTAACCACTTTACTTTTTCATGTATTTGTATTTCATTGTTCAAAAAAATATTTGCAGAAAAGAGATTGATTTTTACCTATTTTGAATTGAAGTAGGTAAGAAAACTTGTGTTTTTTTATTTAGTAATTTTTTTTTTTATTAAAATCAAAAAGAATGCACAGATATATATATGTCTCTTTTTCTTCTTTTATTGTGGTACAGTTCTATTGGGGACAGCACATGCTGTGCTCTATCAAAAATTTATTGAGAATTACTCCTCAAAAGCATCCCTAGAGAGATAAAATACCCCATTATAGCGCTATAGCTCTATAACATAACGTAACGTATGTTCTGATTCTGGGGTTTACATATACTCATCATTACTGTTATAATTGAAATTGAAGAAGATTTCTTTTTAATTGAAAAAACTCAATATAGATTAGTTATAAATCTATTTCTAATGATTTTCTTATATTATTAGAAATAAAAAAATGTAGATTTGAATTCAAAAATGGTCATGAATTTACAGTCAATAGTTAATGGTTCTTATTTGTACTGGATTCTATATTTTGTGACTTAAAATCTATATATTTTTTTCGGAGTTGAAACAAAAAAGAGAAAATTGGAATCTAGTTTCTATCGTTTTGGCGGCATGGCCGAGTGGTAAGGCGGGGGACTGCAAATCCTTTTTCCCCAGTTCAAATCCGGGTGCCGCCTGAACAACAGACTTGAAATCCCCTATTATAACATATAACAAACGTAGGAAAAGACTCTTGATACTTTCTGTTCGTGATTCTAAGCCCCTGGCTCTCGAGATTCTATTCTCTAACCTAAAGTTTTGCCTATCAGATTCAAGGAAAACTTAAAGTAGTGGAGGGAAATCCATAAATCTTGACTTTCCACTACTAATTTACTTTCCACTACTAATTTAGTTCCACTTACTGAGTATTCAATTAGATTGGATAGCCAGAGAGGGAATTAATTGTTTTGTAAAGGACCTAAGATACTTTGGATACAGACTCACGAAAGTCTCGGAATGCTCAGACATTCAATCAATATTAGATTAGATGAAGAATTGCCTTTCATTTTACTTCAAAAACTAAAAAACGATAAAAGAAAGAAAAAGTCTTATTCTTTCTACATGTGAGTCAGATTCCTTGGATACTTCGAAAAGTGTCCGTTTACTTGTGTTTACATCTTGTCGATTCGACTAGAAATTCTATAATTAAGAATAACTCATTATAAGATAAGTGGATTTTTTGGAGTAGTTCATCAATGGTGACCAAATACCTCTCCCTTTTTTTGACTCTGCACCAGTGATTTCACTATTATTAGTGAACAATAATGGAATAGTTTCTTCATATTCATAGAAATAGGGGACATAATTCACATGGATATAGTAAGTCTCGCATGGGCTGCTTTAATGGTAGTTTTTACATTTTCCCTCTCTCTCGTCGTGTGGGGAAGAAGTGGACTCTAGAAGTACTCCTAATTGCGGTAATAATCAAACTCTATCAACCTGTATCAATTGTTTTAGTTTTCTAGACCGGTCGACAATTTTTTTGAAGATTTTTTTTTTAGAAATTGGATTTATATTTTATTTTATTGACTCATTTTCTATTTTTATATCAAGGTTTACGCGGTTAACCATTCATGGGGTAACCCCTTTTCGAAATCTGAAGAAGTTTCCATCGAATTCGGATTATCTGTATTAAATGGATCAAACAAACAAATCAAATTGAGAAAGTATGTACATACATTTCATATTCTATTTAATTTATATTGACATTTATAAAGAAAAAGAGAGATATAGGTGGATTCCTTTATATTAAGATATATTAAGATATATTAAGATATTTCACTTGTATCTTTATACATTACAATAACCATAATGGCTAGTATGGTAGTAAAGAGATCTCTTTCTACCATACTAGGGGGCCCCTTAGTATACTACTGAGTCTAATGGATTCCTTTCATTTAAGACGAGAAATTCAAATCCTTTTTTTTCATTGATAGTAAAATTGTATTCAAATTAATTATTTTGACTAACCGTTTTTACGTAAATTATAAGCAAAAAAGCAGTAGGAACGAGAATGAAAAGTGCAGTAGCAATAAATGCAAGAATATTGACTTCCATAATTTAATTGTTTATTATTTTTTTTCTTTGGAATATCTCGGGATTTAATCCCATAGAGATGAGAAATCTTTCGCTTGTAAACTCACTCAGATGAATTAGATTTCGATGATATTGAATGAAAGAAATATCATGAATAACAATATCGGAGCTATAAAATCGATTCATCGTCAAGAATTTAATAGTATAACATAGGAAGATCTTTTATCCACACCGAATACATAATGAGATTCCTGATCCAATCAAAAAATATTGATTTATTTATGATTCTTTTTCCCCGCTTTGTTTTCTACAACCTAGTACTTTACTTTCCTTGTACAATCATCTGATGAAGTATCAGAAAAAAACCTTTTCTACTTCGATCATTGTTTACAAAAAGAGTTTCTAAAGAACCTTAAATAAACAATAGAAATCAAATAGAGAAAACAAGTACGAAGGTCAATTTGAAATTTTACAAATTTTTGAAGGGTCTATCATCTTTTTGGAAAACAAAGAAAGGGAATGTGATAAAGATGAGTCCCAGTAAAAAAACGAAAATATTCGAAAAAATTCACTATTTTAATTTTCTTACGAGTTTTTTCTTCGACATCGACTCTAATCTTTAAAAAGAACATATTCATTAGGGAAGACTAATTTTATCTTTATTTTTTAAATATCCTCTTTCCTTGGTTGGATTCGAACTATTTTAAATTCCTTGACTTCATAGAAAGAAAAGTATATATTAGGTACTCTTGGCAAACGTATTATACGCTATCCTATTCCCGTTTCCTACACGAGTTAATGGGAGATCAATTGACAAAAAGCAGAAACCCCATACAGTATCTCTTTCTTGAAGTGTTGACTGCTCTCAATAATTATAATTATATTAATTTCCATATGTCTCTCTACCATCAATTGGTGCTAGTTAAAATAATAGAGATACCCCTTTCTTTTGCTTGATGAAAAAAGAAAAATCAAACAAAAAGATAAACGAAACCATTTGGATCCCCTTGCCCAGAAACAAAAAGGTGAGTTTATGTCTTTTTTTTTTTATTGAATCCGCCGGGACTGACGGGGCTCGAACCCGCAGCTTCCGCCTTGACAGGGCGGTGCTCTGACCAATTGAACTACAATCCCATGGAAATCAAGTGGGTAGCTTACATATTCCTTCTTATGATTTCATTTTAATCATTTCAATTTTAGATTCAAATTAGTGTTTTGTAACAAAGAAAGTCACAAGTGATATATTGATATCTATATGGATATCACTTTAGTGATAGCAAGACGGATTACTGGTAATCC